AGATTCGATTCCCTTGATACTTCCAAACGGGTCACTGCCTATTTTGCTTGTGGTTAGCCTTTTCCGATTCTACTAGAAAAATCATATCCTCTAAGAACTTGTTAGAAGCGAATTTATTGGATCCTTTCATCAACGGTGTTGGGTCAGAATCCCTTTTTGACTCTGCGCCAGTGATTCCACTATTATTAGTGAACAATAGTGGAATAATTCCTTCATAGATATAGGGGGCATAAATTACATGGATATAGTAAGTCTTGCTTGGGCTGCGTTAATGGTAGTCTTTACATTTTCCCTTTCACTGGTAGTATGGGGAAGAAGTGGACTCTAGAGGTACTACTAATTGAGTTGAGGAATCAAACCGTATCGATTCTTTTCTAGCTCGTTTTGCAAAGTCTTTTTATTTTATTTGATTTTTATTTATTTACCTCTTTCTCTTTACTGGTCAAAGAGAAAAAAAGTTCTGTTATGAAGTGGATACGCACCTTGTATTGGAAATAAGATATACATAGCGGTTATTCAAAGAGAGACTGCGCATAATAATATCTTACCTTGGGCAAGTCACATATTGCGCACTTACTTTATCTCTTATTTTATTTGAAAAATTGTATTTATGCTATGTTTTGTTGACTCATTTCATTATCATGACTCAAGAGTGAAAACTGATGGATTTTAGTCTTTCTTTTCAAAATCGGAAGAAATTCCCAGAGAACCTTTTTGGATCATCCGTTTACTGTTCGATCAATTACTTCTTCGGAATGCTAAAAGAAAATTACTCGATTTTCTTTTATTAATATACGCCCATACCATTTTTCCTCATTGATTCTTTCGATGGATACCGATATTTTTCTTATTTTTGTTATATATTTATTTTATTATATAGTATATATAGTACAACTTATTACATTACAATAATAGCTAGTATGGTAGAAAGAAATATATGAATCTTTCTACCATACTAGCTCTAGCTATCGGATCTCATAGAATACTATACCGCCGATTCTAGTCCGCCAATTTCTCATTTAAGATGCGAGATGAAAATCCTTTTTTTTTTCTTCAACCATTGACTAAGAAAAGAAGTCAAGTTTGATTCAAATTAATCGCCTTGACTGACTGTTTTTACGTATATTATAAGTAAAAACGCAGTAGGAACTAGAATGAAAAGTGCAGTAGCAATAAATGCGAGAATATTTACTTCCATAATCTCATTGTTTTTTTTTTTTATTTGGCAATAACTCGGGATTTAATCCCATAGAGATGATAAATCTTTCGCCCGTCGATTCAATGGGATGAATTACACCTCGATGATATTGAATCGGATCAATATCATGAATAACAATATTTGAGCTATCAAATCAATTCATCGTCGAGAATTGAATAGTATAACATAGGAAGATCTTTTATCCATACCGAATAAAAAATTGGATCCCTGATCCAACCCCTTTCTTTTTCTTTTGTATTTGGATTTCTCCTTCTTTTCCATTCTTGTTTTCTATAACCTATTGCCATGGCCTTTCTTATACAATTATTTTCTTAAGTATCATTTAACCGCCCTTACATTTCCATTGGTTACAAACAAAACCAAACAAAGAATAGAAGCGAAATAGAGAAGAAGGGTTTTTTAAATGATCTAATTTTTGTGGAAAACAAATAAGTATGATAAACATAAGTACAAGTATAAGGGATAAAAAAAGATCTAATATTCTATTAAAATCACTATTTTAGAATTTTTCTTTTTGCGAAAGTACCCCTCCTTTTTTTATAAAAAAAAGATTATTCATCCCCCTCTCTTAGAGGGGTTGTGATCTTTATTTCATTAATATACTCTTTATTTGGATTCATAATGGGACGCATATATCAAAAGATCAGTGTTCAATTTGAATGAGATAGATTGTTTCAAATTCAAACTAGTAATTGAAGTTACACAAACTCGGAACCAGAAAAGGAAAAATTTTGAATCTTAAAGTATTCTAATTATGTTAAATTCATTTTGGATCGTACAAGAAATGAATTCTATTTGTGTATGCCTTACCAGTATATATTAAATATATGGTAATTCAAATATATGGTAATCTATTCTATTACACGCATCGGGAGCAATCGCAAAAGCCAGACCCAGTACGTTATCGGTATCTCTTGGAATCAAAAATATGATGCTACCAATAATTGTAGCAATCCACATACGTCTCTCTACCAGCAATCATTATTGGATGAGGTAATGGAAATTTTCGTATTTGTTTGATGAGAAATGTGAAACGAAAAATAAATAAATAAAAAAAGAGGAATGTCCCTTGGGAATCAAATTCGCTATTTGTATCCCTTTCACATTCAAATAGAGAAATGAATTACTGTATTTTTTGATTCCGTCGGGACTGACGGGGCTCGAACCCGCAACTTCCGCCTTGACAGGGCGGTGCTCTGACCAATTGAACTACAATCCCAGGGAAATAAAGTGTAGAGTATACATATTCTTATAATTGCATGGAAACCATTTCTATTTAGATTAGAATCGCCGTCTTGTAACTGTAAGAGAGGCGCGAGTGATATATTGCTATCTATATGGGTGGGTACTTTAGTGAGAGCAACATGGATTACTAGTAATCCATTCGTTATTTCCAAGTCAAGTGGTAATAAATTTTTCAATGAAAAAACGAAAAAAAAAATCGTTTTTTTCTTTACTCTTTTCTTTACACTTTATACTTAGAAATCCTGATAGGAAATTAGATTGTTAGGAAAATTCTAATTTGTAGGAACAAATAAATAGAACAGAGCAAATAAAGCGGTAGGGATATATGAAAAAATTTTACTTTTTTTTTATTCTTTCGTAGCCGGAATTTATGAAGAACAAAGAGTCTATATCATTTGATGGTGGATCCGCGAATTCTTGGGCCGAGCTGGATTTGAACCAGCGTAGACATATTGCCAACGAATTTACAGTCCGTCCCCATTAACCGCTCGGGCATCGACCCGGGAAGAATCAATTCTAGGCTTATTGATAATCCATGATCAACTTCCTTTCGTAGTACCCTACCCCCAGGGGAAGTCGAATCCCCGCTGCCTCCTTGAAAGAGAGATGTCCTGAACCACTAGACGATGGGGGCATACTTGCCCGACCGCCCTCATATTATACTATGCTCATGGTATAGTATGAACAGTTTTTTGAAATTGTCAATATAATGTAATGGTCTGACTAGACCCGAAAGATCTTTTCGTCTTTCATACCATAATTCCACAAAATTTTTTGATTCGTCATTTTTTCTATTCATAAATCATTCATTCTAATCGCAATTGTATAACAAGCATTCTATTCTAGAATCTAGAAATAAATTTTTCTAATTATAGAAAAAAAAAATAAAAAAAATTGAAAATGAAATTTCATTTAAATAATGAAAATAATAAATAGAAATAGAAAATAAATAAAAGTAATACAAAGTATAGGATTCTTTCCGGAAGTGATTGGTCTGTCTCCCAAGGGGGTTAAACTCCAGTTCTTCTCCTTTCATTCATTGATTATTCACTCCTTACTTAATTTAAGATGAGCTAGAAGTATCTCTATCTCACAATAAACCAGGAAATTAACAACTCACAATAAACCAGGAAATTAACAAACAATAAATTGGGGGAGGGGATCCAAAAATTATCGAAATTTATTCTTTAATAATTTGTTTGATTCAGAGGACAGGTTGAATCTCTTCATCATATGACATATGATTCGATGAAATATCTTGGATCTATGTCGAATTGGTAGGTAATATCAATCAAATGAATTTCGTTTGAATAGGAGTCAATTAAGGTCGTCCTTGAAACAATTCATTGCATTGATATTGATCAAATCCAATTTTGACCCTATATTCCATTCCTTAGGTAAATAAAATTTTTCGTTACTGAATGAGCCACTAGCTATTCTGAGTCTACTGCATATATATAGATATATAATATATCTATATAGATAGATTTTATCTGCATAGTAGTGACGCATTTAGAAATCGAATGGCCCCTTTAACTCAGTGGTAGAGTAACGCCATGGTAAGGCGTAAGTCATCGGTTCAAATCCGATAAGGGGCTTTTTGTTCATAAAACTTCACTTCATCGGTATTATTCATATTTGAACGGAAAAAAAATAGGGATATTATTGATATTTGTCATTTTAATAAATTTATATTAATAAAATAACAAAAAAAGGAACTAATTATATCATTTTGATTATGATAAGTTATCATTATCATGCGTTATAGTATACTCATTATAGTTATAAAAGAAATTTTGATTATGATAAGTTATCATTATCATGCGTTATAGTATACTCATTATAGTTATAAAAGAAATTTTGATTTCTAAAATAAAGTTGAACAACTTTTTTATTCTAATGAATAATGATAAGTCGTCTCTTGAATTGTCAAATATTCCTACTTTCTATTATTCCAATCAATCAAATATATTCTAAAAATTAGAAATCAAGAAAATAAAAAGTAAGTAGACCTAACCCATTGAATCATGACTATATCCACTATTCTGATATTCAAATTCGATAGAGATGAAATAGGAACAGTGGGCTTTTTTTATTTCATATTTTTTTGGACTCCACAAGAATCTGTCGATATTTCCGATTCCATTTTCTTGTTCCTAGGATATTTAAGAGGAGTAAATTGATATTCCCTGCCCTTACCGAGAAAGGTTTAGTCAAAGTTACAACATAAATAAGAGCCCTTTTTTGAATATCTTTCTTTGATTCCAGAACACAAGATCAATTTATATATAAGATATCTATCAGATCATGGCTTCATGTACCAATTATTTCCATATGGATACATACGATATCTTTTTTCCGACAATATGATGATGGAGAATGGATGCGACTTTCATTTAAAGTCTCCTATTATTTAATATTGTATTGAATTTACAAAAAAAAAAATAGGAAATTCAATTCTGCTTTTTTCTGACAGATAAAAAAATGAAATAAATAGAAAAATATTCAAATTGCATTTCTTGCTTCAAACCGGGAT